ATAATATTAACTTAGCATATTTAGTATTACGGTAAATTTTTATAATTTTTAGTCCCGGGTTTTAGGCTAATTAATATTTATATTGGGGAATAAATTATATATATATATATACATGGTGGCATAGTCAACACACAACTCGTTGGCTTGGTACGTCTGTCGGGTCTTCCTTGCTTTTGGGGTTTGACAAGGATAACAGGATTCGCTGGGCGTAGGGGGTAAGGGGGTTTGTCGCGCGTAAGCCAAGGGGGTATAACTGTAATAGGAGGTCAAGTGATGGACACCTTATGCACTTGAATTAAAGTTATGCAATTCTTAAGTTATGACTTTCAATAATTAACCTATATTACTTGAGACCAGTTATAAATGAACTACCTTGGACTTTTTTTGAGCCTGCACTCTGATATGCAAAGTGAAAGGAAACCAAAAAAAGAGAACGTTATGCATATAAGAGAATGCTCGGCTAGGTGGGTAACGAGACATATGTACTCCACCATTAATCAGATGCCAGTATAATTATCCGAGGGTGGGATTATGCAGTTATGTACCTGAAATAGGAACCAGATGCCAGTAATAATTCACCATGTGCAACCCCCACGATTGTTGTCCTTGACCTATCACGAATAATGTACATTTATGTAAACTGGTTGGTGGTTTCTTACTACATTAATCATATCTAGTAAAATCTCTGTTGATCTTTGCAAGGGAGAATTTTAGATGGATTTATAGCTTGTTATTCGCCGTTCCGGCTTCGTTGGACAGAATCCTGAGTTTTAATATTGTGCTTATGTATACCTTAGAATTTAGTACTTGCTTTATGGTCTAAATATTTATATGGTGATTATACATTAATGTACTAATACATTAATGTAATATTATGCATATTATGTACTACACCATACAGGCAGCTCAGGCCTGTGGGGCAGCGGGTGGTCAGAAAATAGTTTAATTTAGAATCCTGGCTTTGGGAGTCAGGGGTGGGAGTTAAAATCTCTCTTTTCTGGGCTCTAGGGAGGAATTTAACCTCCGATCTTCGGTTTACAAGACCGATGCTTTTAGGCTAAGCTACTAGGGCAAGCTCATTCAAGTGCCTTGTTTTCCAGCCATCCCGCTAGTGGGATGAGGGCTAGAAATAGGGTAAAGTATAGAGTGGAGGCAATTTGTCCAATAATAATGAATGGGTGTTCTACGGGTATGCCCCCAATTCACGTCAAAATGGCTATATCAGCAACTAAGGTTCAAAACAAAAATTGGGTGATTGGACGGAATGTGAGTCCTCGTTGTTTAGACGTGTGGAGGATTGGTACTACTATTAGTACGAGGATGGAGGATAATAGTGCAAGCACTCCCCCTAGTTTGTTTGGGATGGATCGAAGAATGGCGTAGGCAAATAGAAAATACCACTCTGGTTTAATATGAGGGGGAGTTACTAACGGGTTTGCGGGGGTAAAATTATCTGGGTCTCCTAGTAGGTTTGGTGAAAATAGGGCTAGGGAGGTAAGAGCTAATAGCATGGCTGCAAAGCCTAGGAGGTCTTTATAAGAAAAGTAGGGGTGAAAGGAGATCTTGTCTGCGTCTGAGTTAATTCCCGCTGGGTTGTTAGAGCCTGTTTCGTGAAGAAAGAGGAGATGGATGATGGTAGCTGCTGCAACTACAAATGGTAATAAGAAGTGAAAGGCGAAGAATCGTGTGAGTGTTGCGTTGTCTACTGAGAACCCGCCTCAAATTCATTGAACTAGTTCGTTTCCGACATAAGGCACTGCGGATAGGAGGTTGGTAATTACCGTGGCACCTCAAAACGATATTTGTCCTCATGGAAGCACGTATCCGACGAAAGCTGTTATTATGACTAGCAGAAGAAGGACAACACCGATGTTTCAGGTTTCTTTATAGAGGTAAGATCCATAGTATAGTCCTCGGGCAATATGTATATAAATACAGATGAAAAAGAATGATGCTCCGTTAGCATGTACGCTACGAATTAATCACCCATAACTTACATCTCGGCAAATATGGGCAACAGAAGAAAAAGCGGTTGAGATGTCGGAGGTATAATGTATTGCTAGGAATAATCCGGTTAAAATTTGGGTAATTAAACAAAGTCCTAGAAGGGATCCAAAGTTTCATCATACTGAGATGTTAGAGGGGGTTGGTAGATCAACCAGTGCGTCATTTGCAATTTTAATTAGGGGATGTGTTTTCCGTAGGCTTGCCATTAGGGTTCCTATAGTTGAATAACAACGGTGGTTCTTCAAATCATTGGTCTCGGTTAAAGCCCGAGTAGGAATTATGACTTATCTTGTATCATTATTATTGATGGCTTTGGTTGTTGGTTTGGTGGCTGTGGCTTCTAACCCCGCTCCTTATTTTGCTGCCTTGGGCTTAGTGGTCGCGGCAGGGGTTGGGTGTGGTGTTCTTGCGGGACATGGCGGGTCTTTTTTGTCTCTTGTACTTTTCTTAATCTATCTTGGGGGGATGCTAGTGGTGTTTGCTTATTCGGCAGCTCTGGCTGCTGAGCCCTTTCCTGAGTCTTGAGGAGATCGTTCTGTAATTGGGTATGTTTTAATCTATCTTTTAGGGGTAGGTTTAATTGGTGGAATATTTTGAGAAACCTGATATGAGGGTTCCTGATTAGTGATTGACAACATGAAGGAGTTTTCAATGCTGCGGGGTGATACTAGTGGTGTGGCTGTAATGTACTCCTTAGGAGGGGGAATATTAGTTATTTGTGCATGGGTGTTGCTTTTAACTTTATTTGTTGTGTTAGAATTAACCCGGGGACTCAGTCGGGGCGCTCTTCGTGCTGTTTAAATGGAGGTGAAAAGGATGGCCAGAGCTGTAGTTAACAAGAAAATTGTTAAGTACGTCTTAATTATTCCCCGTTGGGAGTCACTAATATTTTTGGCTATTTTGATCTGGGCGGATGTGAGGCCTTTAGGCCCTGCGGCTTCAAATCATGTCTGGTCAACTAATTGGGTGGCGATTTTTTGGCCTAAAATTAAGTTAAGTTTAGGAATTATTCGGTGAATTGTTGAAGGGAAATATCCTAGTATGTTTGAGAAATGGTGTAATGAAATATTTGGGGTTGTTTTAAATTGTTTGTTAGTAAGGGCGGTTAGTTCAAGAGCTACTATTAGGCCGGTAATTGTGACTGCAAGAGCAGCTATTTTTAGGGGCAGGGGTATAGTTATAATTTGGGTTTTTGAGGGTAAGAAGTTTGATGTAATGATGGATCCTGCAATAATGCTTCCTCAAGCAAGTCGCTTGATAGGGTTGATTACTAGTGGATTGTTTTCATTGATTGGAGATAAAGACAGGAACCGGGGGGATCCCATAGTGACGAAGAATACTACTCGAAAGCTGTAGACCGCGGTAAAAGATGTGGCGATTAATGTGAGGATAAGGGCTCAGGCGTTCAAGTGTGAGGTGTTGAGGGCTTCAATGATAGCATCTTTTGAGAAGAATCCGGCCAAGAAGGGGGTCCCTGTGAGGGCCAGGCTCCCGATGGTTAGGCAGGATGAGGTAAATGGCATCAGGTTGTGTAGGCCCCCTATTTTCCGGATATCTTGCTCATCATTTAGGCTATGAATAATGGAGCCTGAACATAGGAACAGCATGGCTTTAAAGAAGGCGTGGGTGCAAATGTGCAGAAAGGCTAGTTGCGGTTGATTTAATCCAATAGTAACCATCATAAGTCCTAGTTGACTGGATGTAGAAAAGGCTACAATTTTTTTAATGTCATTTTGAGTTAACGCACAAGCGGCTGTGAATAATGTAGTTAGTGCTCCCAGGCATATGCAAATTGTTAATGCTAGTTGGTTGTTTTCTATCAACGGGTGTAGTCGAATTAGTAGAAAAATACCAGCAACGACTATAGTGCTGGAATGAAGTAGGGCAGAGACTGGTGTAGGGCCCTCCATGGCGGAGGGCAGTCAAGGGTGAAGGCCAAATTGGGCCGATTTTCCAGTGGCCGCAAGAATAAGGCCAATTAGGGGAACTGTTATTTCTAGATTTTTTGAAAGGAAGAAGATTTGTTGGATTTCTCACGAATTAAGGTTTATTGCTAGTCAAGCTATGCTTATAATTAATCCGATGTCTCCTACGCGGTTATATAATACAGCTTGCAGGGCTGCTGTGTTTGCATCTGCCCGTCCGTACCATCACCCGATTAGTAGGAATGATATAATTCCAACCCCCTCTCAGCCAATAAAAAGTTGAAACATATTGTTGGCTGTGACTAGGACAATCATAGCAACCAAAAATAGGAGTAGATATTTGAAAAATCGGTTTATGAAGGGGTCGGAGTGTATATACCATAGAGCGAACTCTAAAATGGATCAAGTAACGTATAATGCAATTGGGGTAAAAATAAGTGAGTAATGGTCAAACTTGAAGCTGATGTTAACATCGAATGTGTCAGTATTCATTCAATGTCAGTTTGTTACAATGCTCTCAGTTCCCTGGTCTAAAAAAATTATTAATGGAATTAAACTAATTAGGAATCCTGTGCTTACGGCTGTTTTAACATGTGTGGATGCTCACTCTGAGCTTTGGGTGTTTGGATTAAGGGTTGTTAATAAGGGGTAAATAAGCATTGCAATAACTAGAATAAAAGATGAGGATAGAATAAGGGTTGTTGGGTGCATAGCTTCTACTTGGATTTGCACCAAGAGTTTTTGGTTCCTAAGACCAATGGATGAGCTATTATCCTTTAGAAGCTCGAGGAAGCCACGGAGTTTAACCGTGGAGCCCAAGTATTAGCAGTACTTGTTGCCTCTGGGCCCCCCTCGGTGGGTAGGGGGATTTTAACTCCCATTTCTAGAACCACAATCTAGTGTTTTAAATTAAACTATACCTACTAGTAACACCAGCCTCATATAAGTTCTGGTTTTGTAATTAATAAGATAACAGGAATAAGGTGTAGAACCATAAGTAGGTGTTCTCGGGTATGAAAGGGGGGCAGTCCTGCAATATGGTTTGGTGTTGGACCACGTTGTGACATTAGGAAGAGATATAGTGAATAGCTTGCTGTAATAAGGGTTCCTGTTCCTGTTAGAGCAATGGTTCATGGGGATCAGTTAAATAGCATTGTAATAATCATTAGTTCCCCTATTAGGTTTGGGAGAGGTGGAAGTGCTAGGTTGGCAAGGTTGGCAATGAATCATCAAACAGCCGTAAGTGGGAAAATTATTTGGAGGCCTCGAGCAAGCATCATTGTTCGGCTGTGAGTCCGTTCGTAGGCTGTGTTAGCTAGACAGAACAATGCGGAGGATACTAACCCGTGGGCAATTATTAAAATAATTGCTCCTGTAAACCCCCATGGGGTTTGAGTCAGGATGCCTCCTGCTACTAAGCCCATATGACTTACGGATGAGTAGGCAATTAATGATTTTAGGTCTGTTTGTCGTAGACAGATGGAGCCGGTTATAATAATGCCTCATAGGGCTAGGATAATAAATGGGTAAGCTAATTCTTTGGAAAGTGGGTCTAGTATAACTATCATTCGTATTATCCCATATCCTCCTAGTTTTAGTAGTACTGCAGCTAGCACTATTGACCCTGCTACTGGGGCTTCTACATGGGCTTTTGGTAGTCAAAGGTGGACGCCATAAAGTGGTATCTTTACCAGGAAGGCAATCAAACATCCGGCTCATCAGAATTTATGTCCTCAGGACTCAAGGGTGAGGGGTTGTGAGTATTGTAGAATTAATATGGACAGGGTGCCTGTTGATTGTTGTAATAAGAGGAGTGCTACTAGGAGAGGTAAGGATCCTGCTAATGTATAAAATAAGAAGTAGGTACCTGCGTTAAGTCGTTCTGTTTGGTTCCCTCATCGTGTAATGATAATTAGGGTTGGGATCAGGGTGGCCTCAAATATAATGTAAAATATGATTAGTTCTGTCGCACCAAATGCTATAATTAAAAAGGTTTGTAACGAAGTGAGTAAAGAGATATATAGACGCTGTCGGCTAATGGGCTCTGGGTTAATATGGTTTTGACTAGCTAAGATTATTAGTGGTAGAAGCCAACAGGTTAATACCAAGAGGGGGGTGGATAGCGGATCTGTGGCTAAATACATGTTCGAAGTTGTTCACCCAGTTTCGGATGTTCATTTTAATCAGGTTAGGCTAATAAGAGCAATTAGTAGGCTATGGGCAGTGGTTGTTGTTCATAACCACTTAGGTGATGAGAATCAGATTGTTGGGAATAATATGATCGTGGGGATAAGTACTTTTAGCATTGTAATAAATTAAGATTTTGAAGCCGGTCAGTTCCGTGAGTTCGGGCTGTAGCAACCAGGAGTGCAAGACCTGCACTAGCTTCGCAGGCAGAAAATGCTAATAAAAGTATGGGGGCAGCAGAAAATCCGGTTGATTCAAATTGAAGGGCCCATAGGGCTAGTGCAATAAATAAAGACAGTATTATACCTTCTAAGCATAACAGTGCAGATAACAGGTGGGTGCGATGAAATGCTAAACCCATTAATCCTAATACGAAGGCTGAGCTAAAGCTAAAGTGTACTGGTGTCATAAGGGGATCATGGAGTCAAACCATGATTTTCTGAGCCGAAATCAGAGGTCTTATATTGGACTAATACCCTATTCTGCTCATTCTAGACCCCCTTGGGTTCATTCATAAATTAATCCTAGTGTTAATAAAACAAGAACTGTTGTTGCTCAAAAAAATGTTCCAGTGGGGGTGTGGAGTTGGTCTCCTCAGGGTAGGGGGAGAAGGAGTGCAATTTCCAAGTCAAATAGAAGGAATAAAATTGCTACTAAGAAAAATCGTAGGGAAAATGGTAATCGGGCGGATCCTAAGGGGTCAAAACCGCATTCGTAGGGTGATAGTTTTTCTGCGTCTGGGGTTATTTGGGGTAGTCAGAAAGACACAATTGCCAATAGTGAGGATAGGGCCATGGTAATAAATAAGATGGTAATAATTAAATTCATTATCTTTCCTTGGGGTTTAACCAAGACTAAGTGATTGGAAGTCACTTGTACTAACTTTAATACTAGAAAGATTATGAGCCTCATCAGTAAATTGATACGTATAAGAATAGTCATACTACGTCGACAAAGTGTCAATATCATGCGGCAGCCTCAAAGCCAAAGTGGTGTTCAGATGTAAAATGGTATTGGATTTGACGTAGCAAGCACACGGCTAGAAAAGTTGATCCAATGATAACATGAAGTCCATGGAATCCTGTGGCTACGAAAAAAGTTGATCCGTAGACACCGTCTGCGATTGTGAAAGGGGCTTCGTAGTATTCTATGGCTTGGAGCGCAGTAAAATAAAGCCCCAGTAAAATAGTTAGGGTTAAAGATTGAATAGCTTGCTTACGTTCTCCCTCTATTAGGCTATGGTGTGCCCACGTTACTGTGACTCCAGATGCTAGTAATACGGCTGTATTAAGAAGTGGCACTTCAAATGGGTCCAAGGTGGTAATTCCTGTGGGCGGTCAGCACCCTCCTAGCTCAGGAGTAGGTGCAAGGCTAGAGTGGTAGAAAGCTCAGAAAAAGCCAAGGAAAAAGAACACTTCGGATGTAATGAATAAAATTATTCCGTACCGTAGTCCTTTTTGTACTGGTGGCGTGTGGTGGCCTTGAAATGTTCCTTCTCGAATAACATCGCGTCATCATTGATATATTGTAAGAATAGTAAGAATTAACCCCAAGGTTATTAGGGTGGTAGAGTGATAGTGGAATCAGATTGCTAGTCCGGATGTTAGGAGTAAGGCGGCGATTGCGCCGGTTAGGGGTCATGGGCTTGGATCAACCATATGATATGCATGTGCTTGGTGGGCCATTAAACGTTTTCTTGTAAGTATAGGCTTAGGAGAAGTACAAATACATAGGCCTGAATTATTGCTACTGCTACTTCTAATAGTGTTAGGAGAAATAAAACGGCAGCAGTGAGAATAGCTACTGTTGGTATCATTGGTAGTAAGACAAAGACGGCAGTGGCGATTAGTTGAATAAGTAGATGACCTGCAGTCAGGTTCGCTGTGAGTCGTACACCTAAGGCTAAGGGGCGGATAAATAGACTGATTGTTTCGATAATAATTAGTACTGGAATTAAAGGAATTGGTGTACCTTCAGGCAGCAAGTGTCCTAGAGCAACTGTTGGTTGATTTCGTATTCCAATAATTACTGTAGCAAGTCATAATGGTACAGCAAATCCTATATTTAAAGATAGTTGGGTGGTAGGAGTGAAAGTATACGGAAGAAGTCCTAGCATATTGATAGTAATTAAGAACACTATCAGCGAGGCTAGTAAGAGGGCTCATTTATGTCCTCCTACATTAAGAGGTAGTATTAGCTGACTAGTAAATCGGTTAATTAATCACCCTTGAATGGTAATTAGTCGGTTATTAATTCATCGTGAGGGTGGGGTTGGATAAAGTACTCAGGGGAGGGTAATTGCAATAGCAATTAAGGGTACTCCTAAATAAGACGGACTCGCGAATTGGTCAAAAAAGCTTATTGCCATGGTCAATCTCAGGATTCAGTTTTGTGTTTGTCAGCACTTACAGGGCTTGGTTCATTAGGTGAAATATGATTTAGTACTTTGGTTGGAATAACTGTGAGAAAAATTACTCATGAGAATACTAAAATTGCAAATCAGGGGGCGGGGTTTAATTGTGGCATTTCACTAGAGGTGGTTAGGAGGCACCAATCTTTGGCTTAAAAGGCCAACGCTTTGTCCTTTGTTTAGCTTCCTAGTGAGGCGTCTTCTAGTATGAGGGATGATCAGTTTTCGAAGTGTTCTAGAGGAACGGCTTCTACCACGATTGGTATGAAGCTGTGGTTGGCTCCACAAATTTCAGAGCATTGTCCATAGAACACCCCGGGACGGGAGGCAATAAAAGCGGTTTGGTTTAGTCGTCCTGGGACTGCATCTATTTTTACACCTAGTGATGGGACGGCTCAAGAGTGTAGTACGTCTTCGGCTGAAACTAACACACGGATTGGAGACTCTATAGGTACCACCATTCGATGATCTGCTTCGAGGAGTCGAAACTGTCCAGGATTTAGGTCTTGAGTTGGAATTATGTAAGAGTCAAAACCCAGGTTTTCATAGTCTGTGTACTCATAACTTCAGTACCATTGGTGTCCTATGGCCTTAATTGTCAAGTGAGGATCATTAATCTCGTCTATAAGATATAAAATGCGCAGGGAGGGGAGTGCAATCAAGATTAAAATAACGGCCGGTAGAACCGTTCATACAATTTCGATTTCTTGAGAATCTAAAATATACTTGTTAGTAAGTTTTGTTGATACTATTGCAACAATAATATATAGAACTAAAGTGCTAATTAAGAATACAATTATTAAGGCGTGATCATGAAAATGAAGAAGTTCTTCTATAACGGGTGATGCCGCGTCTTGGAATCCTAGTTGTGTGGGATGTGCCATTAAGCTGTTTAGCTTAAGACATGCAGGAATTTAACCTACGATTTCACCTTGACAAAGTGATGTAATTTACGAATTTACTAATGTCTTAGAAGGAAGTGGCAGAGTGGTTATGCGATTGGCTTGAAACCAATATATGGGGGTTCAATTCCTCCTTTCCTCGATTAATTTGATTGTACTTGAACGAATGCTGGTTCTTCAAATGTGTGGTAGGGAGGAGGGCATCCGTGTAGTCATTCTACATTTGTTGCGGTTAATTCTACGGATATTACTTCTCGTTTGGCAGCGAAAGCTTCTCATAGGATAAAGAGAAATATGATCACTGCTACTAGCGAAATAAGAGATCCAATAGAAGAGACTGTATTTCATAAGGCATAAGCGTCTGGATAATCGGAGTATCGTCGTGGTATTCCGGCTAATCCTAGGAAGTGTTGGGGAAAAAATGTTAGATTTACACCAATAAATATTACCCCGAAATGGATTTTTGTTCATGTGCTGTGAAGGGTATATCCTGAAAAAAGAGGGAATCAGTGAACAAACGCTGCTATAATGGCGAATACGGCACCCATAGATAATACATAATGGAAATGTGCAACTACGTAGTATGTATCATGTAGAACAATGTCTAGTGATGAGTTAGCTAAGACGATTCCGGTTAGTCCTCCCACTGTGAATAAGAAGATGAATCCCAGAGCCCATAATATAGGGGTTTCTCATTTAATAGATCCACCGTGAAGCGTAGCAAGTCAGCTAAATACTTTGACTCCTGTTGGAATTGCGATAATTATAGTTGCAGATGTGAAGTAAGCACGAGTGTCTACATCTATCCCCACGGTAAATATGTGATGAGCCCACACGATAAAACCTAAAAGGCCAATGGCTATTATAGCTCACACTATACCCATATAACCAAATGGTTCTTTTTTCCCGGCGTAGTAGGCTACGACATGGGAAATAATTCCAAACCCAGGTAAAATAAGAATATATACTTCTGGATGGCCGAAGAATCAAAATAAGTGTTGGTAGAGAATTGGGTCTCCACCTCCTGCGGGGTCAAAGAATGTTGTATTTAGATTTCGGTCTGTTAAAAGCATGGTAATACCCGCAGCTAGGACAGGTAGCGATAAAAGAAGAAGAACAGCTGTAACAAGTACAGCTCAGACAAACAGGGGAGTTTGATATTGAGAGATGGCTGGGGGTTTTATATTAATTGTTGTGGTAATAAAATTAATTGCCCCAAGAATTGATGAAACTCCTGCCAGATGAAGAGAAAAGATGGTTAGATCTACAGAGGCTCCGGCATGAGCAAGATTGCCCGCGAGGGGTGGATACACTGTTCATCCTGTTCCGGCCCCGGCCTCAACTCCGGAAGAAGCTAATAATAGTAGGAAAGAGGGGGGTAGGAGTCAGAAGCTTATATTGTTCATCCGGGGGAATGCTATGTCGGGGGCCCCAATCATTAATGGCACAAGTCAGTTTCCAAATCCTCCAATTAAAATGGGTATTACTATAAAGAAAATTATGACGAAGGCATGGGCGGTAACAATAACATTATAAATTTGATCGTCACCAAGAAGTGACCCAGGTTGGCTTAATTCGGCTCGAATTAGAAGGCTTAAAGCAGTTCCTACTATTCCGGCTCAGGCACCAAATACAAGATATAGGGTGCCAATGTCTTTGTGGTTGGTAGAGAAGAATCAGCGTGTGATTGCCACAGGTAGGGTGGCCGAGTGCATAGGCGGTGGGTTGTAGCCCTAAAGACAGAGGTTTAATTCCTCTTCCTACCATAGCTCCGTGGTGAAGAACACATTAGATTGCAAATCTAAAGACGCAGACTAATACCTGCCGGGGCTTCTTCCCGCCTTACCCGGCTAACGGCGGGAAGTAGATGAATGCTCGCTGGCTTGAGCGCTTAGCTGTTAACTAAGAGTTTGTAGGATCGAGGCCTTCTCATCTAGAAAGGCTTTAGCTTAATTAAAGTGTCCGATTTGCATTCAGAAGATGTGGGATAAAGTCCCGCAAGTCTTATCAAGGGCTAGGAGGTTTTCACTCCTGCTTAGAGCTTTGAAGGCTCTTGGGCTAAATCACTATCCTAAGCCCTTAGTTGACCATTATTAGGATACCCGGAGTTAACGGCAGAAGTCCTAGTGCCATGGTGGTTGAAAGGGCCAAGGGCAGTGTTAGTTGGGTAGATTGGGTGCGTCATGGGGTGGTTGAGTTGACCGTATTGGGGGAGATTGTTAAGGTTATTGCATAACAAAGGCGTAGGTAGAAATATAAGCTCAATAGGGCGGCAAGGGCCATGATCGTTGCCGTAAGAGGTAGGTCTTGCTTAGCTAATTCCTGCAGAATTAGTCACTTTGGTATAAACCCCGTCAAGGGTGGCAATCCTCCGAGGGAAAGTAAAACTAAGGCAGTTGTGGCAACTACAATTGGGTTTTTTGATCAGGCCATTGTCAAGGCATTAATTTTTGTGGCTGATGATAGCTTTAGTGTGAGAAACGCTGCGGATGTTATAAAGATATATGTTCCCAAGGCGAGAAGTGTGAGTTGGGGGGCGTATTGTAGGATAACAATTATCCACCCTATGTGAGCAATAGAAGAGTAAGCTAGGATCTTTCGTAGTTGGGTCTGGTTTAGCCCGCCTCACCCCCCTACTAGTGTTGAGGTCAATCCTAAAAGTGTGAGAAGTATGGGATCAATTGTTGGGGCTACTTGAATAATTAATGCGAACGGTGCAAGTTTTTGCCAAGTGGAAAGAATTAGTCCTGTAGTAAGGTCAAGTCCTTGTAAGACTTCTGGCATTCAAAAGTGAACTGGGGCTAGCCCAATTTTTAGTGCTAGAGCAGCGATAGCCATCGTGGTGGCAAGAGGGTGAGATAAATTGTTAATGTCTCATTCTCCAACGAGTCAAGCATTTGTTGTGCTGGCAAACAAAATCATGGCTGCTGCGGTGGCTTGGGTTAAGAAGTATTTGGTAGTTGCCTCTACTGCTCGGGGGTGGTGATGTTGGGCCATGAGAGGTAAAATTGCCAATGTATTAATTTCTAGTCCCATCCAAGCAAGTAGTCAGTGAGAGCTGGCGAAAGTTAAGGTAGTTCCTAGTCCAAGACTAGAGAGTAAGATGGTCAGTACGTAGGGGTTCATTGACAAAGGAGGGATTTTAACCGTCATGTTCGGGGTATGGGCCCGAAAGCTTAATTAGCTGACCTTGTCTTAGAAAGTGGTGTAGAGGAAGCACCAGGAGTTTTGATCTCCTGAGGATGGGTTCAAACCCCTTCTTTCTAGGAACCGGGGGGACTTTAACCCCCATAAGCCACTCTATCAAAGTGGTCCTTGGGAATTCAGGCACAGTTCCCGCAATCGTATTAGATTTGTGGGGGTAACCCTGCAAATGCGATGGGAAGGGCAACGTGTCAGAGTACTAGTGCCAGCGTCAAGGGAAGGAAGTTTTTTCAGACCAGGTGTATCAGCTGGTCATATCGGAACCGTGGGTAGGAGGCTCGTACTCATAGGAATAAAATAGATAATAGTGCTGCTTTGACCATTAGGTTTATTGCGGTCAACTCTGGTAGGGTTGGGATGTGTGATGCTCCTAAAAATAGGATGGCTGAGAGCGTGTTTATTAGTAGAATATTAGCATACTCGGCCAGGAAAAATAGGGCGAATGGTCCTCCTGCATATTCTACATTAAAGCCTGAGACTAACTCTGACTCCCCCTCTGTTAAATCGAAAGGTGCTCGGTTTGTTTCTGCTAGTGTTGAGATATATCATATTGCAGCTAGGGGTCAGGCTGGTACAAGTAATCAAATGCTTTCCTGAGTAGTGTTAAATATTTGCAAGGTATATCCTCCAGAAAAAATAATCACTGACAACAGGATAAGTCCTAGACTGACTTCATATGAAATTGTTTGAGCTACAGCCCGTAATGCCCCAATTAGTGCGTACTTTGAATTTGATGCTCATCCGGAGCCTAAAATGGAGTATACAGCGAGGCTGGATAGTGCTAAAACAAACAGGATTCCCAGATTTAGGTCCGCTACAGGGTAAGGTATTGGCATAGGTGCCCAAAGGGTCATGGCTAATGTAAGGGCAAGTATAGGGGCTGCTAAGAATAGAAAAGGAGATGAGGTGGATGGGCGAATGGGTTCTTTGATAAAGAGTTTGACTCCGTCAGCAATAGGTTGCAGCAGGCCATAGGGTCCTACAACATTGGGTCCCTTTCGTAGCTGTATATACCCTAGAACTTTTCGCTCAATTAGTGTCAGGAAAGCCACTGCTAGAAGTACGGGAACAATGTAGGCTAGTGGGTTAATTAAGTGGGTTAATAGGGTGTTTATCATGAACTAAGGAGAGGATTTGAACCTCTGGTCGAAAGGGCTTAGGTCTTTTGCAATTACCATGCTCTGCCACCTTAGTATGTCCTTATCTAGGGCCTTGATTTGGCTCACCCCTTACTTGATTTAGTTGTCTTCATCAATTGGGGGTGGGGCGTGCCTGAGGCATGGGCCCCCCTTTTCCGGTCCTTTCGTACTAGGAAAAATAGCGTTACAGATAGAAACTGACCTGGATTGCTCCGGTCTGAACTCAGATCACGTAGGACTTTAATCGTTGAACAAACGAACCCTTAATAGCGGCTGCACCATTAGGATGTCCTGATCCAACATCGAGGTCGTAAACCCCCTCGTCGATATGGACTCTGGGAGAGGATTGCGCTGTTATCCCTAGGGTAACTTGGTTCGTTGATCGGACTTATGTCCGGATCATGTTTGGTCAGATGTTCTGTGGTTTAGAGGTGTCCCTCTTGATTTTAGGATGTACTCCCAGTCCACTCGGAGGCTATTTTTTCCTCCGTGGTCGCCCCAACCGAAGGTGAAATTCCATGGTGCGCTAAGTTTGTGCTCTTTAATAAGTTGTTTGACGCGATTGGGCTAATACCTTAAGCTCCAAAGGGTCTTCTCGTCTTGTATGTTTATACCCGCTTCTGCACGGATAGATCAATTTCACTGACTTGAAAGGGGAGACAGTTAAGCCCTCGTTTAGCCATTCATACGGGTCTTCATTTAAAAGACAAGTGATTGCGCTACCTTTGCACGGTCAAAATACCGCGGCCGTTAAACTTATAGTCACTGGGCAGGCTGGACCTCCTATACTTAGATTTTTGCAGGAGGCGATGTTTTTGGTAAACAGGCGAGGCTTATGTTTGCCGAGTTCCTTCCTTTTCTTTTAGTCTTTCCTTTAAAATAGCATTCCAGTGTAGGGTTAACGATTTGGGGTATTATTGTGGGATTTTCTTGCTTGTCTTTGGTAGCCACAGTTCCCTCTTTGATTGGGTTCGTTAATTACCAGTGGTTGGTCCGATCTAGTTTACACTTGTGCTTGGGAGAAGGTCATCTTCTTGTTACTCATTTTAGCATAATCTCTTCCATGTTGGCATGGGGGGGCCTAATAAATTTAGGGGAGTAGGATGGGTTATCAATATAATAAACTCCTTTCCGTTTGAGCTTTAACGCTTTCTGTTCAGATGGCTGCTTTTAGGCCCACTAAGACGGTTAATTTTGTAAAATGTGATCCTTATCCTCCTGTTAAGGTTGTATCCTTGGTTAAAGGGGCTGTACCCCCTTTAACTAACTCTCGTGTTTTTCTCTTCATCTAGTTTAGATTTACTTACTTGATTAGGGGCAGGCGAGGCTGAACTTATATCCATTTCTTAGGCAACCAGCTATCACCAAGTTCGGTAGGTTTATCACCTCTACCCGGAGCTCTTCCCACTCTTTTGCCACAGAGACGGGTTGGCCCTAAATAGGCTGTCTCGGGGTAGCTCACTTGGTTTCGGGGTATCAAACTAAAGGTCTCTTTGCTTGAGGGTTCTGGCTAAATCATGATGCAAAAGGTACGAGATTTAATCTCTGCTTTTTGATGCTTGTATGGGTTATTTCATTTCTCTTTCAGCTTTCCCTTACGGTACTCTCTCTATTGCTTAGGGTGGGCCTTTTCCGTCTCCCGTACTCGGGCATAAAAATGGTTTAATTTCTTCATTGAGACTTTGTCCAGTTATCTATATTATTAAGTTATTTCAATGTTTAAGCTAGCTTTTTGGCTCAGGGCAATCCAACTTGCATGGATGTCTTCTCGGTGTAAGGGAGATGCTTGTCTGTCTCAGCCATGTCCTGGGTTTAATCCAAGTGCACCTTCCGGTACACTTACCATGTTACGACTTGCCTCCCCTCGTTGATGCTTTTAGGTTAATTACACTTGGCGCAATTTAACAGGGGAGAGTGACGGGCGGTGTGTACGCGCCTCAGAGCCGGGTTCAAAAGGACACTCTGCTTCCTTTTTACTACTAAATCCTCCTTTGAGCATTTTTTCATAGTGCTGTCCGTGTTGTTCTGTATAAGAAAATGTAGCCCATTTCTTTCCACTTCGTGCGCTACACCTCGACCTGACGTTTTGGGCTGTACCCATTTTGCTTACTGTTAGTCCTTCACAGGGTAAGCTGACGACGGCGGTATATAGGCGGGGATGACTAGAAGTGGTGAGGTTTAACGAGGATTATCGGTTCTAGAACAGGCTCCTCTAGGGGGGTCTAAGGCACCGCCAAGTCCTTTGGGTTTTAAGCTGACGCTCGTAGTACCCTGGCGAATGCCTATTGTAATTTGGCATTTGGGTTTATGACTGAGCATAGTGGGGTATCTAATCCCAGTTTGTTCCTCAGTTTTCGTGGGGTCAAGTGGTCTAAATTAAAGCTACTTTCGTGTTTGGGTTTCGGGCACCTGAAAGCGTATAACGGCCAGAGGGTCCTTCAGCTTTATTTTTGTACTCCTCTAACCACCCTTTACGCCGTGTTTATCAACTAGGGCCTCTCGTATAACCGCGGTGGCTGGCACGAGTTTTACCGGCCCTCTTAACTCTAACTAAGTCAAGTTTTCACTTATGGCTTAATATCTATCACTGCTGAACTCCCTTGGGGGTGTGGCTTGGCAAGGCGTCTTGGGCTAAATTTTGTGCCTGATGCCTGCTCCTCGTCCCCGGTCGGGGGATTAAGGGCATTCTCACAGGGCTGCGGAGACTTGCATGTGTAAATCGAGCTAGAGCTGATAATAAAGTCAGGACCAAGCCTTTGTGCAGGTGGGGCTTTCTAGGGCCCATTTTAGCATCTTCAGTGCTATGCTTTGTATTAAGCTACACCGGC